CGGAGAAAAACAAAAATCGATTCGTATTCACAGATATGAGAATTATATAAGAACAAGAGCAATTTTTGATTCTTTTTTGAAAGGATTGAAATAAATTTCTTTTTTGAAAAAATAAAACGATTCAAATTCAAAATTTCATAGCAAAAGAATAATCGTAAAAAATGCAAAGAATAAGCATCTTTGACCCAGTAACGAATAATTTGAACCAATATTTCCAGATGGATAGGATAAGGTATTAGTATATTTGACACACCATTTAAATGGTATAAATTGTCCTCTAAAAAAGTAAATATTGAATGAATGGATCTTACATTTTTAGATTCTTCTATTTTTTGATTAGCTTCTTTTCTAGAAGCTAAGAAGCATAAGGTAAATGGAATTTCCAAAATGACTGAAAATACCTCTTCCAGTATAATTTGAAAAAAAAAAAATTTTTATGTCCGAAAAATGGATTTTGGTTAGAATCATTAGAGGAAATAATAAGAAAATAGTTCGATTGATAGATTCGAGTAATGAAACGTTTCACAATTATGAAACTGAACGGATTCTCAGAACCTACATTTTTGAACATAATGGATCTAGTTAAAACACGATCATGAGTTAGTGCATAAATAAACTCTTGAAGGATAAGTGGATATAAAAAGTCAAAGTCATGGTGACAAAATCTATATCGTTCTAAATATCTTTGTAATTCTTCCATTTGAAAAATTTTATTTAACCCATGATGAATAATATTTTTATTTGAACCTTTTTTATTTGAACCTAAAGTAAAGAATTTATTCTTGGGTCATTATACATTGTGCGATAAAGTAAAAACAAGGTATTATTCTAGTAAAACCAAAAGAAAAGAATAGATACCAGGGGCTAGTTACGTTAATGTGAATTATTCATTTAGGATGATCACACTGGTCACAATCATTTATTTTTTCAACCTCAATCGCTCTTCTGATTTTAGATAAAAAAATTATCTATATCAATATGCCCCTTCTTCTACATATGAATCTCCCCTCTATAGAAGGGAAAATAGTTAGGTTTCATTTAAAATAGACAATAAACTCTCATTAGAGAGAGAGACTTTCCCGCGTCAGGCAATATTGTATTTTTTTTAACATAAAATACAATATTTATTAGATCATTATTCCAATAATGGAGAACAAAAGCTCGTTGCTTTTTCTTTATCTTTACTAATAGAATGATTTGGATCCTTAAAATTCTAACCTTATATTTCAATCAACTCAATCAATTTGAAATTATTTTTGTTCCAACCAAACATTAAAACAAGGTATTGTACCAATACGATAAAGATATGAAATGATCAGAATGAGCAATTGATACGACATGCTGTTTTTTCCATTCATTCCTTTTCAGGGTCAGTCGTGGTCTTACAAACTTACCGATGGTATGGATGAATCTCTTGCTTCATCAATATATGTAAAAGATTTTAGCCGCACTTAAAAGCCGAGTACTCTACCGTTTTTGAGTTAGCAACCCGAAAAAATTTAATGAAGTGTAGAAAAAATAAAAATAACAAGATGAATAAGATACGAGATAAAAAAAACACTAACTAAATTCAATATAAAATAAAAAAAAAATTGATTTTATTATGAAAACAAATCAAATCCATATCCAAGCTCAAAGCTAGTATCATATATCTATATGGAAATGGAACGTCGAGAACCTATTCATGATTTTGTTATATTTTATATATTTTTTTTTTATTTTTATATTTATTTTATTTATATATTTTTATATTTATATATATTCCTATCAACATGTTTGATATTACAGTAGTTAATCATATATGTTATGTTTAGAAAAAAAATTGAGAAAAAAAAAATAAATAAGGACTCGTGTTGGATTGGCACTCAAATTTCTACTTTTACAATTTCTACTTCTACAATTTAGACTTCTACCTTCTACATAGTAGATCCAACAAAAAATACATATTCTACATACATATTCTACATAGTAGATACAACAAAAAAAAGTGTAGATAGAATAAAACAACAATATCCTTGAGAGATATAATATAGTATAAAGTATAAAAAATAGTATAATTTAGGGTGCACTTATCTTTAGTTTATCATCATTTATAAATCGAATTTCATTACGATGATAAACCCCTGCCTTATTTAAAAAATCATGAACAGTTCTAGTAGGTTGAGCACCTCTTTGAAGGAAATATAGAATAGCAGGAATATTGAAATAAGTTTTATTTTTGATCGGATCATAAAATCCCACTTTGAGAATTTCTCGTCCTTCTCTTCGAGATCGAATATCAATTGCAACTATTCGATAGACGGTTCATTGGGATAGATTTTTATGAACTATATCCCCCAGAAACGTATAGGAAGTTTTTTCCTCATACGGCTCAAGAAAAAACGATTTTTTTGTCTATGTTTTGTATTATTGATCATTAGTTTTGTTTTGTATTATTGATCATTAGAATGCCTAATAGGTTCATAAAATCATTCAATCAACTTTATTTTTTTACAAAATGAAAAAAAAAAAGAATTAATACTCATCACTCAAGTTGATAACTTTTTAATCTAATGGGGTAATGGGGGGTTAGTTGTTTTATTTATATTATTTACTTTATTTTTTTTTTATAAGTGGTCTCTACTTCACTTCTTTTTATTTGTCTTTAGAAATAAATTGTCTTTAAGAGATCAAATATTTAAGGATTTTGAACTCGAATCCAGTCATAAGACAATAGAAAATGACTTTCCTTGTTTCAGGATCTATTTTTACTTTAGAATCCTTAGGTTTTTACATTTTATTGCTCCTAAAAATACTTTTATAAAAAAGGCAGCAATACCTTAGTTTTTTATATTTCCTTTTTTGACTTCTATTATTATTGTCTATTTATTCATATTCATATATTCACATATATATAATAAAAGATATATATATATAAATATATATATAATAAAATATAATAAAATTATAATAAAATAATATAATCAAATATTAAACAAATATTAAATAAAATATTGATGAAGTTGGAACATTATAGATTCAAACTAACCCTAGATATTGAACCCCGCTAAAATGAATACTTTCTACTCGAGCTCCACCATTTACTGGTATATTCTAATTCTATAGAATAGACTGACTTATAAAATCCAAAAAAGGAGTAATATAACATAATAATAGTCGTGAACAGAATAAAAAAAGATGTCGAGCTAAGAGCACTTCCAGTCCTATAGAAATGGTGGATGTATAAAAAATCCACAGTTCACATGTCCTTCATTCAAGTCGCACGTTGCTTTCTACCACATCGTTTCAAACGAAGTTTTACCATAACATAATATAATAATATGATAAAGCGATATAAAATTGATTCAATTAGGGAATCATGAATAGTCATTTTTTTATTCTTAAATAGCCCCAGTTTCATTGAAAGATAAGTATATAACAAAAAAATATATAAATATTTATAATGTATAATAATTTATAATGTATAATAATATTATAGTTATGTAATATGTAATAATGACAAAAAATAAAGTAGCTAAAGTAGTATTGAAAGTAGTATTTAAGTAAACGAAATGTAGAAGAAAACCCTGTATAAATGGTTTCTAACAAGATACATTGGAACCAAAATGATTAGATTAGCAAGTAACGATACATCTGGGAACATATTTATTTATTTTTTTATTTCATATATAATATATATATATAATATATTTCATATAAATGATATAAGAAAACACGGATTAAAATAAAAACCTAATCTATGTATACCATATTGATTCCTTTCGATCAAATCCCTAAATGAAACTATTTGTATAAGTAATAAATTAGAATTTAGAATATAAAATATCAATTTATAGGTTAGGTAAAAAACAGGTATAGAGAAAGGACTTTCTCTATACCCGTTTTTGATTTGTTTTATGACCTATTTTTTAGTTGACTTAATCCTTGCTTCAATTCTTAGTAATACCAATTATCTTATATTGTTTAGAATTTCTGGATCCGCACAGAATAAAAAAATTGATGCACCATTGAAAATGGACGAGTGTGAAAAGGATAATAAAAAAATAGAGTATAGAAAGAAGAGTGGTTCTGGGACGGAAGGATTCGAACCTCCGAATAACAGGACCAAAACCCGTTGCCTTACCACTTGGCCACGCCCCATTCTTGGCCATTCTTGGATGGATTAGTAAAAAAGTAAAAAAGATAAAGTGATCAGTTTTTTATAACTTATGGTCCAAAGATGTCTGGAATAATTATATACATAATTGTATGTATATAATTCAATTCTATTATATGTATAATGTATTCCCATTCTATTTTATTTTTCATTTTTAAAATTGAAAAATAAATAAAAAAAAATATAAATCTATTTTCAATAATTATACAGTTTGTTATGCAACATATCGATTTTTTTATCTGTATTCAATATTCTGCGTTTTCAATTGATTCAATTCATTTTTTCTTTGCCAAATTGCCTGAGTCCTACGCTTTTTTAAATCAAATTGTAGATGTTATGCCAGTTATACCTTTACTATTTTTTCTATTAGCATTTGTGTGGCAAGCTGCAGTAAGTTTTCGATGAGATCTATTCTATATTACTGTCCTAAAATACTGTCCTAAAAAAAAAATTCTAAAAAAAAAAATAAATTACAGTTTCTTATGGATTCAAACATTTTATTTTTATTGGAAAGCACGCGATCCATCCGGATCAGACCTTTGACCCTTTTTGAATTCCATGGAAAGAGCCTTTTTCTTCTTTTCTCTTTTCATTCATTAGAACCTATTCTATAATCTATAATAGATTTTGAATAAAAAACTCTTTGATTATTACAACCAAATCATTTCTTATAAATTGATATTTATAAGTTATAAATTCATATTTCTAGTTTCTAGATAATTTTTAGAAAAAAAACTAGTCTTACGTTTTTGATGGCAAAAAATAGGATATGTGATATACGAAGAATAGATTCTCTTTACCAAAAATGATCTTGGAGATTGTGTCATAATGCTTACTCTAAAAC